TATTAGCTGATGATATATATATAGGCACTCGTTGTATTTCCACTAGAAATCAAGACATTGGGATTGGACTTGTAAATCGATTCATAACCTTTCGAGCACAACCAATAGCTATTCGAACCCCTTTTACTTGTAGGAGTGCATCTTGGATCTGTCGATTATGTTATGGACGGAGTCCTACTCACGGCGACCTGGTTGAATTGGGAGAAGCTGTAGGTATTATTGCAGGCCAATCGATTGGAGAACCGGGTACTCAATTAACATTAAGAACTTTTCATACCGGCGGAGTATTCACGGGGGGTACTGCAGAACACGTGCGAGCCCCTTCTAATGGAAAAATCAAATTCAATGAAGATTTGGTTCATCCGACACGTACACGCCACGGACATCCCGCCTTTCTCTGTTCCATAAACTTGTCTGTAACTATTGAAAGTGAAGATATTCGACATAATGTAAATATTCCACCCCAAAGTTTTCTTTTAGTTCAAAACGATCAATATGTAGAATCAGAACAAGTGATTGCTGAGATTCGCGCAGGAACATCTACTTTGAATTTTAAAGAGAAAGTTCGAAAACATATTTATTCTGACTCAGACGGAGAAATGCACTGGAGCACCGATGTGTATCATGCACCCGAATTTACATATGGAAATGTTCATCTATTACCAAAAACAAGTCATTTATGGATATTATTAGGAGAGCCGCGCAAATCCAGTCTAGTTTCACTTTCAATCCATAAGGACCAAGATCAAATGAGTGCGCATTCTCGTTCTGTCAAGAGAAAATCTACTTCTAACTTCTCAGGAACGAATGATCCGTCAAGAGAAAAATTCTTTACTTCGGATTTTTCAGATAAAAAAGAAAATAGGATTTCTGATTATTCAGACCTTAGTCGAATTATAGGTACCGGTCGTTGTAATCTCGTAGATCCGACCATTCTCTACCAGAATTCTGATTTATTTTCAAAGAGGCGAAGAAATAGATTCATCATTCCACTCCAATCGATTCAAAAACGCGAGAATGAATTAACACCCCCCGCGGATATCTTGATTGAAATCCCCATCAATGGCGTTTTCCGTAGAAATAGTATTCTTGCTTATTTGGACGATCCTCGATATAGAAGAAAGAGTTCGGGCATTACTAAATATGGGACTCTAGAAATGCATTCAATCGTCAAAAAAGAGGATTTGATTGAGTATCGAGGAGGTAAGGAATTTAAGCCAAAATACCAAATGAAGGTAGATCGTTTTTTTTTCATTCCCGAGGAAGTGCATATATTACCTGGATCTTCTTCCATAATGGTACGGAACAATAGTATCATTGGGGTGGATACACAAATTACTTTAAATATAAAAAGCCGGGTGGGCGGGTTGGTCCGAGTGGAGAGAAAAAAAAAAAGAATTGAACTTAAAATTTTTTCTGGAGATATCCATTTTCCCGGAGAGACAGATAAGATATCCCGACATAGTGGCGTTTTGATACCACCGGGAGCAGGAAAACAAAATTCCAAGGAATCCAAAAAATGGAAAAATTGGATCTACGTTCAACGGATCACACCTAGTAAGAAAAAGTATTTTGTTTTGGTTCGCCCTGTCGTCACATATGAAATAACGGACGGTATAACTTTAGGAACGCTTTTCCCCCCGGATCTGTTGCAGGAAAGGGATAATGTGAAACTTCGAGTTGTCAATTATATCCTTTATGGAAATGGTAAACCAATTCGAGGAATTTATGATACAAATATTCAATTAGTTCGGACTTGTTTAGTATTAAATTGGGACCAAGACAAAAAAAGTTCTTCTAGTCAAGAAGCTCGTGCTTCTTTTGTTGAAATAAGGGCAAACGGTTTGATTCGACATTTCCTAAGAATCGACTTGCAGAAATCCACTATTTTATATATCGGAAAAAGGAATAACCCGCCGGGTTCAGGATTGCTCCCGGATAATGGATTAGATTGCACCAATATAAATCCGTTTTCTTCCATTTATTCTAAAGTAAGAATTCAACAACTCTTTAATCAAAATAATCAAAATCAAAGAACTATTCATACATTGTTGAATAGAAATAAGGGATTCCAATCGTTGATAATTTTGTCATCATCCAATTGTTTTCGAATGGGTCCATTCAACGATGTAAAATATCACAATCATAATGCAATAAAAGAATCAATTCAAATTACAAAAGATCCTGTAATTCCAATTAAGAATTCGCCAGGGCCTTTAGGAACAGCCTTTCTAATTGCGAATGTTTATTCATTTTACCATTTAATAACTCATAATCAGATCTTGTTAAATAACTATTTGCAACTTGACAATTTAAAACAGACTTTTCAAATAATTAAATTTAAATATTATTTAATCGATGAAAATGAAAAAATTGATAACCCCCGTCCGTGCAGTAACATTATTTTCAATTTGAGTGGGTATTTTCTCCACCCCAATTATTGTCAAGAAAAATCTACAATAATGAGTCTTGGGCAGTTTATTTGTGAAAATATATATAT